AATGCATTTATCAAATTCAAAGTGTATTCGGCCTCGGAAACGTTCCGATGTGATCAATTTTTCGTAGGGGTATTGAATAGTTACAGGTAAACGATTTGCGTGGGACAGGGTAATCATGAAACCTTGGCCGATGTATCTGGCGGCTCGTATTGTTTGTTGACCATAATTTATGAATTCAGTTATCATAGGGAGCATATTTTGAATATCTATAAAAAAGATTTTATGCTTGTTTCTTTCTCTTGTTTGAGACAAGTCGTGAATCTAGAATATTGCGGTCTTTTACAGTGAAAGAAGTTGGGACGAGGTTGTCAATAATAGATTACCTAGAGAAATAGGTAAAAGAAATTTCCACCCAAGATTTAATAGTTGGTCCATTCTTAGCCTCGGTAAAGTCCATCTTGTTGCAATAGGAATGAACAAAAACAAATAAGTTTTGGCTAATGTGATAAAGATACCAATTAGTGTTCCAAAGACTTTACCCCTTTTATTTATGCCAAATAGCTCAGGAACAAATATGTACGGAATAGAAAGATTCCAACCTCCCAAGTAAAGAACTGTTACAAATAATGAAGAAACTAGTAGATTCAGATATGAAGCAATGTAAAATAAACCAAATTTGATACCTGAATATTCGGTTTGATACCCTGCTACTAATTCTTCTTCTGCTTCTGGTAAATCAAAAGGTAATCTTTCACACTCGGCCAGAGAAGAAATTAGAAAAACGATAAACCCGATGGGTTGACGCCACAAATTCCACCCCCAAAAACCATATTTTGACTGCGCTTCCACTATATCAACTGTACTTGAACTGTTAGATAATCATAGTCGATGATAACATCACTGTGCCCATCGCTATTACAGAACCGTACGTGAGATTTTCACCTCATACGGCTCCTCAGAGGTCACAAATAAATCTAAGGGCCTTTTCCTATTCTTTATCTTGATATGTTTGTCAGATAGAGTCAAAATCTATCCTAAGGTCCCAAATTAGACCAATGGAATTCTGTCTGCTATATTCAAAGCTAATAAATAAATGCTTCTAAATTGATCTCATCTTTTAAGTAAGAATTTTTATTTTTCTTTGTTGATTAATAACCTTATCATTAAATAAAATAAAAAAAAAATGCACTTTATAGCAATATCACATATACATTTCAACCTCGAATTTTCAATTACGAAAAAAATTAGAGAGTCCATTAGTTCAGGAATCATGACAAAAATTTTATCTCTCTAAATCGAAATTGAATTATAGGAAAGAAACAATAAAAATAAAAAAAAAAGGAAGAAAAAAAAAAAAGACATCCCTCCTTTTTGCTTTTGCAATTAGATTCTTTTCTTTCTATTTCGATTTATTTTATTTCATTCCTATTCTCCTTTCTCAGAAAAAGGGCCTTTAACCAAAGTAAAAGATTACTTCGTTCTTGATAGTTATTTACTTACTCAGTGGATAGGAACGTACTCTGGATCAGAATCATGGGGAGTACTTCTTGATCATTTCTACGAACGTAAAGCCCCAATTCGAATTCCTTTTATGTAATGTACAGAAATATCCTCTTGGATAACTTACATAATCTCAATTACTAATCCTTTGTGTATCTTGGTCTTCCTAACCATCCACTCATTTTTGCTTTCAACCTCCCGTTGTGGAAATCCATCTATGGTAATAGACAGTAAAAACTCCATACAGTTGATCTTTTGAACCCGCTTCAAGCTATCATGACAATTCACCAATCTTGGGGTAAACAATCTCTATTGCTTATGTTTACTTTTTTCACCATTTGATTCTTGTACATAGGAAATGAGACTAAACCTTTTTACTGCAAATTTAGAAGCCGTTTTCTTTCACTCATATAACTATCTGGTTTAGTTCATCAACTCAAATGCTGAATAAAAATGAAAATATATATAGTCAATCAAATCTTTTTATCCTTGTTTCTAGAAAGAAAAGAATTTGGAGAAATTTTAGGTCTCACCGAATCACACGTAGAGATATTGATAACACACATAGAGCTAATGGTATTTCATAACTAATTGATTGGGCAGCTGCCCGTAGACCACCTAAAAAGGAATATTTATTATTTGATCCATATCCCGACATAAGAAGTCCAACGGGAGCAATACTTGAAACGGCAATCCATAAAAAAACACCAATACTAAGATCGGCTAGAACAAGGTTATCACCAAAAGGAATTACTGAATAACTTAGAAAGATAGATATTACTGCTATGGATGGTCCGATACTGAATAAACGATTATCTCCTGTAGATGGAATAAGGTTCTCTTTCAAAAGTAGTTTTGTCCCATCTGCTAGAGCTTGAAGAATTCCTAAAGGGCCAGCATATTCAGGTCCAATACGTTGTTGTATTCCTGCAGATATTTCTCTTTCTAACCAAACAATTACTAGTACACCTATTGTGATTCCTAATACAAGAGTCAAAATAGGGACAAGCATCCATATGATCCCATAGACTTCTTTTAAGGATTCCAATTTGGAAAAAGAATTGATAGTCTCTATTTCTGTTGTATCAATTATCATTTCAACGATCAACTTCTCCCATAATGATATCTATGCTACCTAGTATTGTCATAATATCAGCCAATTTCATTCTTTTAACTAACTGAGGAAGAATTTGCAAATTGATAAAACCCGGTGGGCGAATTTTCCATCTCCAAGGAAAAACGCTCTGATCTCCTATGAGAAAAATTCCCAATTCTCCTTTTGGGGCTTCAACTCTCACATAAAGTTCTTGTTTCGACAATTCAAAAGTTGGAGAAGGTTTTTTACTAATAAACCGATATTCAAAATCATTCCATTCAGGATCTTTTAATCTGCCAAAACGCCGGATTTCTAAATTTTCGTAAGGCCCTCCTGGAATTCCTTCCAGAGCCTGTTGAATAATCTTTATGGATTCTATCATTTCACCGATTCGTACTAAATAACGGGCTAATGAATCCCCTTCTCGTTGCCATTGAACCTGCCAATCAAATTCGTCGTAAGACTCATAATGATCAATTTTACGAAGATCCCATTCTATTCCGGAAGCTCGTAGCATTGGTCCCGATAAACCCCAATTTAATGCCTCGTCTTCCCCAATAATGCCTATGCCCTCAACTCGTTCTAAAAAAATAGGATTCCGGGTAATAAGTTTTTGATACTCAGCAAGCCCTGTTAAAAAATAATCGCAAAAATCCAAACATTTATCTATCCAGCCATAGGGTAGATCGGCAGCCACTCCTCCAATACGAAAATAATTATGCATCATTCGCATACCGGTGGCAGCTTCGAATAGGTCATATATCAATTCTCTTTCTCGAAAAATATAGAAGAAAGGTGTCTGCGCACCAATATCCGCCATAAAAGGACCGAGCCATAACAAATGAGAAGCTATCCGACTCAACTCCAACATAATGACTCTGATATAGCTAGCCCTTTTAGGTATTTGAATATTGCCTAATTGTTCGGGTCCATTTATGGTTATTGCTTCTGTGAACATAGTAGCTAAATAATCCCAACGTGTTACATAAGGCAAATATTGTATAATTGTTCGGTTTTCTGCAATTTTCTCCATCCCTCTATGTAAATAACCCAATATTGGTTCGCAGTCGACAACATCTTCACCATCTAGAGTAACGATGAGTCGAAGAACACCGTGCATTGATGGGTGCTGAGGCCCCATATTGACTATCATGAGGTCTTTTCTTGTAGTTGGTGCAGTCATAAGTTTTTTACCGATTCATTCTTCCATGAATTACTGAAAGTGAAAAGAAGTTCATCAAAATTTAATCGAAACATATAAGTGAAAATGAAATGACTCTTCAAATTAATCAAATTAACGAGTTTTTGTCTCTCGAATGTCCAACTGATTAATTAATTCTTTATAACGTACTCTATTTTTTTTTGCCAAATAAGCTAGCAGTCGTTGACGTTTTCCCAAAATTTTCTTCAAACCTCTCTGAGATAAATAGTCTTTTTTGTGCAATTCTAAATGTGAAGTAAGTCTCCGTATCTTATTAGTGAAATTGAATACTTGAAACTCAACAGATCCTCTCTTTTCTTCTTGATAAATAACTGAAATGACAGAATTTTTTACCATAAACGAATTTCCCCTTTCTTTATTTTACAGATATGGATTTTATTGAATTTTAGCGATCAGTAATAATAATGCCAGTAATTTGAACGTGTTATATAGACTTAATTTCTTTATGAACCCCTAATTTTATCAATTCCAATAAATTAATCAATTTTTAAATTTTATTCAGATAGGAATCCAAAAAGGTGGTAGGTACGTTTTTTTTCATTCACAAAAGCGAATAATTTAAACCTAAAATCCTAAAATGAAGAAGATTCTGTTGATTCATTTCTAGATCTAATCGATACCTTATTGATTTAGTATCGTCTACTCGAATTAGATTCGAATGAGATGTAATACAAGGCATGTGTGAATTTGTTTGCTTTCAGATACTCTATACGAGACAGGGTATATAGTACTATCAATTAATTTTCAATTGTGGATACATATGTATCCTTAAGATACTGAAACGGCTACCATTATTGGTATCAAACCAATAACGATTCATACAAGCTAAATCTTCTAATCGATAATTAGGCCAAATAAAGAAATTAAATTTAATTAATTCATTTTTCTCTTTATAAAGAGGTTTCCTTTCATCCAAAAATTGACTCCAGTTTTTTACATTGGTTTCGTTGCAAAATACGGAATTTCTATCGACGCCATTCCAATTCAAAGAATTAAAAAAACTTCGAATTCTCAATTCTCTACGACGTCTAGACCATAAAATATTTTCAGGAACAAGCAAATCAAAATGATTTTTGTCTGTATTTATTCTTTGATTTTGAGGTTGCAGAATGAATTCATCAAAATTCTTTTTATCAACATATCTTTGTTCTCGGTATCTTTGATTAGTTTGGTGTTTACTTTTATGAACCAATGAAATACCTATAGTTTGATACATAATAAATTGTCCATTATTTTTTACAGACAACCGAATAGGTTCGATAATAAATACCCCCTTCTTCATCAATTCTGTAAGAGTTAAATTCGCCTGAATCAGCATTATATCCAAACGCATTTCTCTCCTTTGAATTGACGATATAGTAATTTTGGTTGGATTTATCAGTCGAAGCAGGAGACAATATACCTTGATATTTTCGAGCATTCTTTGATTCAAAGCATCGTTCCATCTCAATTGAAAAAGCAAATAACGTTTCAAGAACAAATCTAGTTCTGCTTCCGTGTTTCTTTTGTATTGTTTTGTCTTTTTATTTGTGTCTGATTCCGCGTAATCTTTTTCAAGATCGTTTTGATGTTTTGAGAAAACAGGGACCAGATTTCCTTTGTTTTCTATATCTGATCCACGCTCTCTTTTTCCTTGACTTGCGGGTTCTTTTGCTTCTTCAATTCGATTCTTTATTTTTTTATTTGATGGTAGAAAAAGGTTTTGTTTTTGGTTTTTATTTTGACTAACATTTTCATTTGTAGTCAAATTTAAAAGAAGTAATTTGCTTGGTATAATCCACGGTTTTATTTTATATACATTATAAAGTAGTACAAATTCTGGGAAGAACCAAAATTCCAGATTTAATATGGGACGATTAAATATTTTTTCATTCATTCCCATCCAATCAAAAAAGACTTTTTTCGAATTTTTTTGAGTTTTTTCTGGATTTTGATGAGTTGTAAGATAAAAAAGGCCTTTTTTATCAATTTTATCAATTATTTGATAATTATTAATACCAATTTTAGTATTTGGATTACTGTTGGTATCGATCTTAACCCAGTCCTCAATATCTCCTTTTTGTCTAACAGAAAAATGGATAATTTTCCAATCAAAATATTTTCTATCGAACTTTCTTTTTATATCTAGAATATTGCCCTTTCTTAGATAATTATTGATATGAAGATTGACGGGCATATCAAAAAAGTTGTGTTTGGACGTGTTGGAATTATAAGAAATTTCGAAGTTCTTATTTACTTGAAAGGATAATCTAGAAATAAATGAGTCACTTTTATTTTCATAATTAATCGATTTATATGATAAAAGATCATAGCTATAACATTTTTTAAAATTATCTTTTTGGTTTGATAATGAATAGAGTTCAGAATCATTTTCTTTTTTGTAATGAATTAATTGGTCTTTTTCATATGAATTCCATTTGTTTAAGTTTCTATTTTTATTTTGAACCATACAACTTTGATTAACCCTAGTTCGCCATTTTTTTGGCATTAATCTAGACCATCTAATCTGAGATAAATCGTATTGATAATGCCGTCTTAACCAGTTTTTCCATTGATTGATTCTATAACTCTGAAGTTTCTTATCTTTTAATTCAGAATGAAATATTCCTAGTGTTCTAAAATAGTCCTTTATTTTAGTCTTAAGGAAAAAAGGCGTTCTGTTATATTGAAGAACGGATCTAAATTTAGACAAATTAATAATTTGGGTTTGTGATAATTTGTAAAATACATATGCTTGTGACAAGTAGGATAAATCAAAAAAAATATGTGAATTTTTCTTACTAATATTATAAAGTGACTTTTTTATAGTCGAAATAAAGATAAAGTGAATTTTTTTTTTATTATTAATTCTTTCTTGATTTATTTCATTATTGGAAATGTATTTCTTAATCAATTTGTTTGTTGATTCAAGAAAGAGTTGTGTATTAATTCTGGGAATATTAATGATATATAAAAATAGATCGATGTATAATCTTTGAATGAATAATTTTATAAAATAATGTAATTTCCATATTAATCGAGTATTTCTTCTTTTTAATATTTGGAAAATCTTTTTTGGCGATTCGAATTTTTTAATATTATTTGTTTTATTAGGACTAATGTCTATTTCTGGAGTTATTTTCTTTTTATCTTTTGTAATTCTTTCTATTTGATTTTTTATTGTACTTGTTCTATCAGTCAAATCCTTCATTTTGGTTTCTATCAGTGAAGAATTTGCCCAATTTCCAGATTCAATTTGACTAAATGATTTGTTAATTATTTGATTACTAATTAGATAATCTTTTTCTTTTTTCGTTTCATTCGATTCAGATATTTCTTTGAATCTAAATAATACAATTGGATTTACTTTTACAAGTTCTTTTTTTTTTTTTTTTAGAAATAGAATACTTTTGATAAGCCATTTTTTGGTTTCTTTTGAAACTCTTCGAAATAATTTTGTTTTTCCTTTTAAAACTTTTGGAGTTATAAAATATTTCTTTTTGAATTTTCCAATTTTTTTTTCGAGTTCCTTAAAAATGGGCTCAAAAAAGGAAGGGCGCTTTCGGGGAGAACCAAAGGGAAGTTCAGCTTCCATCCCCCAAACTGTTAAAAAACAAAAATCATCTTTTTGTTTTTTCTTTTTTATTAGCTCTCCACGGGAGGGGTACAGTTTAGATATATGCCAAGGTTTCAGACAAAAAGGAAATAAAATTTTGATCTGAATCCCATCTCTCAACCAATTTTTTGGAAATTCTGTTTCTGA